ATTTACATTATACGCAACAGAAGCACCTGAAGTACTAAACAGAATAGGTATTAGTTTGGTAATGGTTGGAGCAGCAAACTCGGATTCGGCAAGAATCTCATTTTTTGGTAGTACAAAGGGGGAATTGGCCCAAAAATGGGATAGGGGTTAAGACGCAGTCGGGCGCCGGCGGCTGACGTGAGTGCCCCCCCGAACCGCGCGAAATGGTCGCCTATTACACGGCTCACTAACTCTGCCTGAGGTGGGGGTACCTATTATTCGTCGGCGGTCCGGCGCACCCCTACTCACTTAAATAAAGGATGCTGCTTAATTACGAGATTTATACTTAATCTAGATAGTTCTCTTTCGTTAAGCGCATCGAGCCAGGAGTGGACATCATCATCTGCAGTGCAGACAAATCCAGATCCTCTTTCATCATTAGCTTAGCTAAAGTGGAATAGTATGACTGGCTTTCCGGAAAATGAGACGAAACCAGCTTTTTCGAAATGATCAACATGCGCTCAAAAAGACCTACTAAACCCCCTCTTGCCAAGTGATCTAGTTTAGTCTGAGTCTGAATTTGCTGTATCAGTTGCTCCCGCTCTGGACTTACTTCAAGGAAAGATAGGATTGGGCAATTCCGCCGGTTCTGGAGCTTACCTTATTATTATGAAAAGGGGAACTTTTATTCTTTTTTAGAGGTTGATTAAGGGGGGGCAGAGCGTCGAGGCTTCTCAGCCGCAGGAACAGGGAACCAATCCTCCAAAAATGGAATGAGTTCGCAATTACTACCACAAGAGAAGCCGCCCCCTCATCACTTACCGCTATTTTTTATTGGGGGAATTCAAAACATTTTTTCTGGCCTTCCTTTATATTGATGAAGAGGTGACCTCGTGCTCTTCAAGAAATGAAGGCAAAGGCCCCCCCGAGCCCGAGGGGGATCGTCGGAGGGCACCAAATCCTGTTTTTTTCCTCCCGTCCTCAAAAGAGGCGCCGGAGGCCCAAACTCATCCGGAGTTGGAGAGCTAAATAAAAAAAGACTTTCTCAACATAAAAAAAAAACTGCCCTTCCCTTCCATATAGATCGTCGTGGCATGAACTCATTTCTGCCTTTCCCCACTCCTGCCCGAAATCCAGCTGGGGCCCTCAAGGTGAGGCCGAATTTCATTACCTTTTGTGCGCCTCTCACCTCCTCCATGAGGATGATCCACTGAATTCATTGCAACACCACGAACAATGGGGCGTCTGCCTAACCACCGGCTTTATCCTTTCTAAGCTTTCGTGCATCATGGTTGGGATTGGAAACTATACCAATAGTAGCTCGGCATCGGGAATCAATGACTTTTTCAACACCCGAAGGTAGCCGCACAAGCCTAAGAGAGAGTGTAGGGGGCCTTCATTATTTTAGCTTTAGTTCCTGCGCTGCGGCTCGAGCCAGCCTTGCGCCTTGGCCTGAATGACATTTAATATAATGTAACCATCTTCCTATACGTATATCGACTACTGGTATGCGATTTCTATTTTCGAATTTAGAGAGAGTCTCGCCTGTCTATAAGCAGGGGAGGCGTGGCCAAGAAGCAGCCAGCTGACTGCCCCCTTCCACTCGGCCTTTCTTCGCTGTGTGAATAAGGTCTTAGTATGGATGGGCATTCCGGGCGGGTCGCAATAAGTCGCGGGTCGAAGGTTTGGACCAATCGCAATTTATCAACATTTTGCCTGCTTCCAATTGATGACTGGCTATTATATAAGTGTTGACCTAAGCCCCTGTGCCGGGGCTCGGCTCCCGAACCGTACGTGAGCTGCCTCGTACGGCTCTTCCTAAGAACTGGAAGCCCCCTCTCTCTAAATAGAAATTAGAAAAAAATGAGACATCAAAAAAGACTTTTTCAAAAAGCCTTTGCCCTCCTATTCAACGGGGCTATTAGAGAAGCAGCTTCGTTCCTTGACTTCTTTGCTCAGTCAAACTTCCTTTTCCTTGTTCCTTAGTGTAGTCTCGGTCCATAGTTTAAGACTCCGTTCCTTATGCCTAGTCTATATCCACAGCTGACGTGGCTCCGTACCGACGCCTTTCCCTTTGTCGACGGCTAAGTGACTTCGTAACCTTATTTTATTTCGTATTTTCTTTCTTACTATATCATAGGTCTTCGTCGGTAAACCCCTTCGCCTATAGGATAGGCGGCAGCTTGGCTTCGCTATCGCTCTGGTATAGAGTCCGTGTAGTCGTCGGCCTTCCTACCAGAAGGCCTATGAGTGGTCGGCCTTTCGAATGCCCCCTTCCTTACTTTTCTGAGAAGCCCTTTACGACTATAAAGGACAGGGGGCTGTTCACCTTTGGAAACTTAGCTACACCGGTCACGACATGTTGTTTGTTGATATTTATTGAGGAGTTGGATGGAGTTTAGCTGACTGAATCCATAAACCTAGAAAGTCACCGTCACGGGTACTTTTTTGACTCTAACTCTATAGGTAGGTATTGGTGGAGCTTGCGTAATGTAGTTGTAGTTAAGGCTGCATTGAAGTCTTTCTTTTTCTTTTTTGAAGATCTACTGAAGTATCAAAGGCGAACCCCAGGCCGGGACGTCTGGCAGAATGCTTGGCCTCCTGCGCTGGAAGCCCGAAGGGTGAGCTTCTGGTGGTTAGCTTCTAGAACTAGATAATAGGCATTAGGCATTCTGAGCTGGAAGGGGGCAAGCAAATTAAGGGAGGCGGGCCGACTACAAGAAGCGAAGCTTAGGGAGCGACGGCCGACCACTACATAAGCTGCTGGCGGAGAAAGCTCGAGGAGCTTCCCTTCAATTCGTTGCTAAGTCAATGTCTTAGGCCTCCGAGTCAGCCCGCGCTTTTTCGAAGAATCCTGCACCCAGGGGCATACGGCCTGGCGGGCCTTCCCTTTCCGCCGGAGCTTCCTGGGCGTTGCCCCGTTCCCCAATCAGATGTTTGGATGTGAGCTATACTCCGCGAGGAGCCAAACGGGCGTATGGCCTTGCCATTTGACCTCTCTTCCCGTGTGACTAGGAATGCTCAGTGACAACCTCTCAATTGTCACCGCCTGGCCTCTCTTGCTACCGCGGTAGCACCTAGTGTGGTCAGCACCAATCGTGTTCGGACAACGAAGCTTACACTCATTCACATTGGTTCATCCTGCTATGTCCCGGGCCTTTTGCTCTTCTAACGTAAAAGGTGGCCGGCCATTCGTCAAGGCCCCAGAATCCGCTGGACATCTCAGCGGCGGGATTGAATACCCGCATCCGATCGAAGTTCCATTTTCCCCTAAAGGAGAGCTGTTTCTAGGTGGGTCGCTTCGCGCAAGACATTGCTTAGGACCAACGGGTCACACGACAGGTGCACGATCGACTTTGCACGCTCCATCCTTCGGCACTTCGCCTATCGGCTTGGCAGGCAAGCTACCTTGATCCGTCTTCGGCTTCGATTCGTTATGTTCAGAAGCTCCAACAAGCCTTAAAGTCTCTTGCCGCCTATGCCAAGAAAGCGCTGCTTTACGTTTGATCCTATGTGCCCAGAGAATGCTATGTGTTCTCCACTTTCGGACCTCGCAAAGAGAGAACGTGTTTTTTCCTCTTACTTTCTCTCTCATTCGCGGAGCGAAGAAAGCGGGCTTTGCCCCAGCTACCGCTATCCTTGGGAAACTCAAAGAGCTACCGAAGGAAAGGGATGCAGTCTCCCCCTTGGCCTTTGGAGAGGAGAAGGCAGAGAAGAAGACGTCCTTCGCGCAAGTTTTTTTGCTTCCTGCGCCCTTACTAGTACTAGCTTGACTAGTACTAGTAAAGGGGCTCTGGCTCTTCGACCAAGGAGGCATTCCGGTAGGAAGGCCGACCACTACATAAGCCTCCATCAGTCCAGGAGAGAAGCAAGCTACCTTTCTTTGATCCACCTTCACGGACAGGGAAGAGAACGAAAAGAGTCCGCGTATGGTGGGCGTGGTAGGTTCGAGGATCTTACGCGGCGGAGCGAACTCTTCTATCGTCTTGCATTTCCTCTGGCAGCGTAGCTGCACCCCCTCGATCCATCGTACTAGAGCGATCCGAGAAGAACGATTAGGGTCATATTCTATCCTTTCTACAATGCCCATAGACGAAGTGCTTCGTTTCAGATCCATTCTTCGCTGCAATCGCTTCGATCCACCCCCTCGGTGAAAAACAGTAATACGCCCTGAAGAATTCCTACCAGCGGACTTCCCTGTACGTGAAGTGAATTGTCTCAGTGCTCTCCCCTCTTGGCTTTGTCTCATTGTTTATCTCGTAATCATTCGATTCCGTTCGAATTAGCTCCTACTCCTTCTTCTTCTTTATTCGTCCTTGGTCCTTTTTACACTATACTACCTTACTATATTCTATTTCTCTATGTTATTGCTCTACAGTGAAATCATATGTCATTAGTAGAGAGTAGGGGGATTGGTATTGATATATGTCTTCCTTAGACTTTGCTTATTGATTAATAGACTTTAGATAGCCTCTTTGTCCAATGAAAAGCACGAGGATTCCCTCTCTGACGACTTCGGTGAACAATGGGCAACTCCTACTACTGAAACCAGTGGATACCACGCCTCTTCCTCTCATCTCTGGGCTGCTCTTGCTGACTCTTCCCTTGCAAACGGTTCCCCTACCAGAGAATAGTACTTCTCAACCAACAGAGAAGAGGCGGATTCCGGTCCGGCATCCCGCCCTATACGGGATGGAGCTGTTCTCTTTTTGGAAGAGAGTAGGGCCCTGGCTGAGCCTGAGTTTGTTCGTTCTGTGTACGAGGTTGGCTTGCTTTGTGGTGCCGTTGATACCCTGCCTAGCTGAATAACTGACCGACGGCGGAATGGTAAGCTTCTTCGTTCACCTGCACTCGTTCCCGCCAGCCAAGCAGAGTCAAAGCACCCTGAACCGGACCAAATCCGAAACAGGCTTCGTAGGAAGAAGCGACGCCTACTCTCCAACCATTCCCCCTGCCCTCGGTGCCTTCCCCTCTCCCCGGCAATCTTTCAAGCAAGCAGTAGTCATAGGCACCCTCATACTCAAGCCATCAATCGGCATAGTAGTCAAGCAAAGCCAGCCCGACCTTCCCTCTCTCCTACTCGAGCTTCGTACTCTCCAAAACATCAAGTGGCACAACATCCGTAATCGGAAGAACATGAATCGCCCCACCGGGCGGATGGGAAAGGAGATGAAGGAAGATCAGTTGTATCAGCTACAGAATCTGATTCCGGTGAGGCTACAAGCCTATCTTCGACTTTCGTTGTTCTTTTTTCTTGCTGTAAAGTGCCATTTCCGCTCCCCAACGACAGAAGTACGAAATTACTAACTAGTCTGTCTAGTTGCCATTTCAAAGCCCGTGTGGCATGGGACAGTTTTAAGGTCTTTCATTGTCCGAGCAATGGCTCAAGCATTCAATGTCAGATTGTGTTCTCCCGACGGATACTTCACAAATATTGGGAAGTCCGGAGGCCGGCCTTACAAGGGTGAATCTCCACTCTTATCTTACAGAATCACAATTTTCGAACCTTTCCTATGAGCTCTTGCTTCTGAGAGTGCTGCTGTGGTATCTGGTTGAGTGAAGGTGCGATTGAGCTACTGTCGGGAGCGGTTTGAAGCCAGATGATGGAACGCTGTCCACTGGAACAAAGAAATTGCATTAGTCACCGTTGTGACCTAGACACGACGTTAGAGCGAGTTCGGGAGCGCCCCGAATCAAATTAAATACCGGCTGGTACGAAGCAGGTCTGGAAGCTTCCATGTTGAGGACGGGGCCCTCGTTATTCTCGCGTTATTCTCGAAAGAATGACCAAGAGAAGGCGAGCGGAGTGAGGCCAGACGCATCTTTCTAGTCCCTCTGCCGTGAAGAAGGGTGATCTTAACAATTGGAAGTGAGCCTAAACTTTTCTGAGGTTCTCTTAGAGTTGTCTACCTGAACGAAGCTTCCGAGTTTAAGTGTAGTTTTGGGTCGGCGAAAAGTCAAAGTTGTCATTCTCCTGTTGCTTAATCTGTGTGTTCCGTTGAGCGGTTGATCCCTGGTCAACAGCAGATACCTGTCTGACTTCGTTTCATTCTTTTCGGACTCATTTCGGTTCCACCCTATCAACACCCCGCCCTTGCTTCACGCGCCAGGGCATGGCTAACCGTTTACCCTCGATGGCCTGACCCGCCATTTAGACTCATTCGTTCAGCAGAGCGAAGAAGATCTGTTTCGGTTTCAATTCCTTGATCGAAACTCGATTGATGAGCTGAGGTAAGGAGAGTTGCGTATCAGTTTATTATGCTTTTCTCGGTTATGGGAGGATGCCTTCCAACCAAAAGCTTTCCGGAATTTTTTCAAGGCTTTTTATATTTTAACTTGAAAACTTATTTAAGTTCCTTTTGGTTCTCATCTTCTGCTCCTTTCTATTCTCGTAGGTAGATATGGTTCGAAGTACCAGAGTGGGACATCCGCTCTAAGTGGTCACTTTATCAAGTTTTAGGGCAATCCGACCTAGCTTAAGCGCTTTAGCTTTCGCACTTAACTTAAGCAGCAAAGCACAGAAAGAAGGGCGGTGGGAGGGTCAAATAAAAAAGCAAGTTAAGGAGGCGCAGCTCCGTGAAGGAACTAACAACCAACACCGTATGGGTGAGCCTCTCTGAGAGAGGAGAAGAAGGCGGGGACAGAACCACGCCTTATGACGAAAGGGGAGAGTGAAACCTAGCACGATACCACTCCGAGAACGAGACACCCTGGACAGAAAGCTGGCAAGAGTGAGACCTCAGATATATTTCCCTACTGGACTCCAATCCAATACTCTTAAGAGACCACTATAAAAAAAGATAAGAATGCTACCATCGAGTTTCCTCAACGAACCCCACCCAGGGTCTTTCTTTCTTAGTGAGTGTAGTTGGTTCTCCCGTGGTCCGTTCTCTGACTACTGGCTTGCTTGGCTAGGCTGGCCTTCTTTCTATTAAAGACAGTCAGCCCCACCCCTAAGCCCTGAACTCACGGAAACCCCGGAATCCTCCCTCTTTAGGAGTCAGAAGTCCTCTCTCGCCAGTCTCGGTCAATTGAATCTGACTGAGCTTGCTTTGCCTATGCTTCAGCGTCCTTGCCTTTCCTATGTTTTTCTCTTTCTTTTTATTGAAGAGGTGTCTAAAACAAAAGGAGGGTAGGAAGAATCTCCGTGATTTAGGTCTCTTCCTCTTCTTTAATGGATGGGAACACATCGAATGAAAAGGATGTCGAATGAGTTGAAAGATGGCAAAAACCCGACTGCCTTGTGAGAAATGAAATCTGAACTTTATTGGCTCCATCACCGGAACCAGCAGCAGCTTCTCTAGTCCGATTCCGTGAGATCCATCTTTTTCCTTTTCCCCCATTGTAGACCTCATTCCCCTCTTCCTTCTATGTCCTCCACCTGAGCTAGAAGAATCTTTCTATCTTTCATCACAGAACGCTTCGCATTGGCTAGCTTGCTTGGCCGCACACATATAGATTCAAATAATTTAAATCGATTCCGTGGGTTGGATTACTTCTTTTTGCGATGATGCCAAAATGTCACACAAGGAAATATCGTATAATGACGATAAACGACCAAGTCGTCACTTTCATCTACATATAGAAAAATCGAGCAAGCAGTCTTTTATGTAGTACGATCAATCAAGCCTACCGCTGATTGCGCGGCCATTGATTTTGAATTTCTTTCTTTAAAATCCAGAGGTAGAGGATCACCCAAGGACTTACTATCTGAAAAGAGGAGGATCTCTATTCATACCGTTCTTCGTAAGTCCAAAGTTGTTCAGTAGGATACGTTCCTATCCTCCCATTAATGAATCCGCGGGTTGTGGTCAACTGGGATCACCAGGCAAGGGAAGGGGGATGCATTTCGATCCTACGCCCCCGCTTCTTTTTAAAAACCAGCAAAGAGGACTGCTCATTCCGGAGACCGCCCCCCACCGTAATCAAGGCTAACAAGGAGAAGGTAGCCCTAGGAAGTAGTGTATCAAAAACTGCATCCTTCTTTTATGCAGCTACCCTGCTGGTGTGGCATAGACTTTCCTCTTAGAACCCTTGGGTTGGGACACTGACCCAGCGTCACCAGCAAAGGATGATGGTAGCTTTATTTCATTTCTGTACTGGTAGTTGAATAAGGAATTCCCCCTAAAAGTGAATGAGTGATAGTTGCTTCTAGTAGCTCCTGTAGCTAGGCGAATGTAGGATGGAGAGTGAGACCAGCGAGGAGGATAAGAGATGCCCGGCACTAGAGTGAAAGAGCTGGTCGAAAGCTAAAGCAGTACGAGGATCATGGAGAGGGCTTGATGGTGAGGGGTAGAGCAAAGGAAAAAGAGTCTGGGAGTAGAGGCAGAATCGAACTAAGAAGCAACTTCAAAATCCAGCTGACATTGATGGTTTCGAAAGAAGCCTAGAAGGAGGGACTTGGCAGAGGTAGACTCGGCATCTGGCTCACCTGCAAAAAGGAATTGAAAGATCCCACACGGGGTGGGCTAGCTAAGCCGGAAAGACTTTTGATTTCGATCCGGATATTGATAGTGTGAAGTGAGTGGTAGCTGTTGTCGTTGAAGGATCTTATTTAAAGACTCCTGATTGAAAACTTGCTTACTCAAAAGGGGCCTCTCAATGGAACCAGGAACTGAATTGCTAACTGACTTCTCAGGAGAGAAAACATATGCTCTAATAAGAAATCAGTAAACTAGAAAATTAGCTATTGGAAGGAAGGCAACTCCCAATGTCTGGAAGGGAAACGAGAAGGACTTCAAAAGGTATTCCTTAGGCTGGACCGTGTCGCTCGTATGGATTGCCATAGCAAGGTCTTAGGAAGATGGCAGAAGGAATCCAATTCAAACCGATCGGAAGACAGAATCAAGGAAACTGTCTGCAAAAGGAGATAGGGACTACGAGGGCAAAAGCAGCTACAATAGGGATTCCCCATGTATCCCAGAGGGCTGCCAGTGAACTTATAATGGATGATTAAGCAAACTCCCTTTCACTTAAAAAAGAGGGGCTTAGAAGAAGGCATTAAATTAGGTTAATTCTTCCCACTGCTGGCTGGCTTTATAATGTAATGGTACAACCTGGAGAATAGGGATTGACATACCTGCTTTATAGTTCATTTACATATCTCTCTCATGGAAAGACATTTTTATATTAGCCTATAATCAGCCCTAAGGTAAGGGTAAGAAAGCTGTGGAATCAAGCCTACACTCGAACTTGCGAGAATGGACCCCTATTCAATCGTTTTTCGACATGGATTAGCTTAGGAGAAGTGAAGTAACTCAATTGAAAAGCAGGAGAAGAGAACGAGGGAGATCCACTAGAAGGAGAAGGTTTCGAAGGGGCTACGCAGAGAGCAAAATGGGTACAAGTAACGGGATGAAGATGCGTGACCAATCGTGAGATCGAGTGAAAACGAAATTGAGGCTTGACGGAGATCATAGATAGAGAGAATGGCAGGGTAGACCACGAAGTTCCGGATACCTTTAGTCGGAGCAAAGCGAGCCGAGAGGGTGTATGTTAGTTAATAGAGCTAAACTTCGGGATGACGGGAGATCTTGGACTAACAGAAGTCGCGGGAAAAGGTTGGATCACTTTTCTTACTTACTTGCTTTACTAAGAATCCGGGATTGGAAGATGGTCAACCAAAAGGTAAGCTTCTGAGAATATAAGGTTTTGAGTCAATACCAGAGAGTGGGAATCCACTCTTTCTTATGTCATATGTCATTTCCCTCCTTCCGAGAATAACTCTTTCGGTGGGGACTGCCTGGAGGCAGTAAGGTTTCTTTAGTTTAGGCTGCTAAAGACGGACTTGCCCCAACAGCCGTAGCTAAAGGCTTAACCCATTGTTGAGTACCCAGATTCTTCAACCCCGACCTCAAGAGAATCCGGGGAAAGCTCCATATCAAAAGAAGCTTTTTCGGTAGGGAGAGAGAAGTTTGGGGCTAAGGCCTGTAGCTATCGGAGTTTCACTCTTCTCTTCACCGGAATTGGAATCTACTTCACTAGATGGAACAAAGATCAAATCTTCCTAAGCCTAAACTTGCCGTGGAAGGTATTTTATACCTACTTTATTTAAGCCTGGATCCACCTGAACTGGAAATTCAATCTCTCTGCTAGCTTCAAATCAAAGCTTGACTAAGATGGGCGCCTTAGCGCGTCGTTTTTCAGCTGGGGTGGGACCTGAGAGAATGAGGTTAAAGACCTGTCTAGAGCGAACCGGCAATGTGGTAAGCGCAGAGTGAGCACATGGCAGATACAAGACCGGGGCAAGAAAAGCTCACCGCTAGTCTACTTCAATCTGAACCCGCCAAGCAAGTATGTAGCAAAAGCTAACACAGATCGAAGGCGTATCGCGAAGGGGATCCACGCTGATATACGTTGCTTCGACTTCAGTATGATCGAGCTCTTTCCCTTAGGTTAGGCTTGTGACGAGAAGAATGTTCAAAGCGGAGAAAAAGGGATGCGACGAAATGCAATTCTCTTTTTCATTCAAGAATAGAAAATCTTCTGTGAAGGTGAGCAGCAATTCTTTCTTTTGTTGTCGTGAGCTTGCATCGAGAGGGACTTAACCCAGAGAGTTCCGAATAGCACAGTACCGGCCGGAGTACCAATAGCAGCTCCATCCAAATTGAAGACCGATAATCCCAGAAAGAAAGTCGTCCAGTTTGGGTGCTCCGTTCCAGAACCTGCCCCGTGTAGATCGACACTAAATACGCCATTTCGAAACTAAGAACATCAAAGCTACGCTCTTACTGGTCTCATATCCGCTGCTCGAGTGGATGAAAGACTTTCAACCTGGCACCGCCTGGCTCGTACTCACACTGACCGATGAATAGGAAAGTCTCTCTTAACTAGCCATAGGCTATCCTAAGAACGATCTCTATAATAAGGAAAAGAAGGACCTCACTCACATCTACTTCTTCTTCTATTGATTTATGTGCTATATGCTTAACACAGGGAAGTAAGTCGGACTCTATAAATTCCTTTTCACTGGGAACAACTCCTGTCTCTAAAGAACCAGACTCTTAACAGTTTATTAGTTCAAGCTGAATCCAATACCTGTAGTGCCTCACTTGACTGAAAGCGGTAAGCACCGCATTCTTCTTATTATACGAATACAAGCTGCTTGCTTAAAAGCTATTGTCACAATTGAATCAGAATTAGCTGTATCAATGAAAATCTCGTATTGTAGTCACAGACAACATAGTAGCTGTGCGAGAAAAAATCCCATTTCTTAGTTGGAAAAAAGCCAACCACCTTCCGTATTTCGATCCCAAAAGTCTCTCTTCAACAATAGGGGAGCAGACAACCAAGAATGGGCAAGGATAAAATGAGTTTTTTGAAAGGTCTATGGCAGTCTATTCTCAATTTTATCGGCCGTAATCGTAATGAAGAAACCTATAGGTCCCCGTATGTGAATGAATCAGTTTCTAAAAAGAAAGTGTTAGAGCTCGTTCTTTCACTCATAAAAGATGATTGATAAGCAGTCGTCCCTTACTATATTCCTTCCTAAATCAGGAATGGCGGGATTTCCCATTGACTGTTCCTGAGGTTTTTGGGGGATCCTTAATCCTGTAAAGAAGGAAAGGCATCAATCCAGACCGGCAGCACCTTTGTGTTACCTCTTCCAGAGCCCTTGGTTGGGAAAGCCTCCATCCGTACTGTACTAGTCTTTTTTCAAGACTTCCATAGACATCCAGAGCCCCCCCTCAGTCAAGACTATGAGCAACACCCGAAAAGGAGTCTTAGCTTTAGGTAGTCTTTCCACGCTTGGCTTTGCTAGGCAGGCTTCCCCCGTCGTACCGTTCGCCTTCCGTGAGGAGCCAATTCTTATTATTTGGATTCCATTGTATTGCTGAACTGCTTTTCCTGTTGATGCTTTTACGGGGGCTGTTGTTCATGCCGATTCAGAATGCTTTCTCATGAGAATATGAAATATCTCTTTTGTGTCCATTCAACGAGACGAGCACGAGACAGTGCTTTCTGATTCGATCTTGTCTTCTTTCGCTTGGTTTCCCCAGGTGGTGCTTGGGGAGTACAGTAGAGAAGGCTCGTCGAGACCTCGATGCCGGGTCGTTCCAAAGTGACTTGCTATTGCTCCCATTAAGGGATGGTCTCTTCATCAATAACATCTGTCACCGAGAAAGGCTTTTACATGGATGTATGGGAACCAAAGGCTCCATTTAAGTAAGCCCGCAGCATCACTACCAGATCGAAAGTAAAGGTAAGTTTCGGTTCTAGGTAAAGATCCATAAGCACCAGCTCCTTAGCCAACATAGCTAGATCGAGTGTATTCGCTCCCCTCAAGGGAATATGAACTTATGCGCCTACCTTCGCTACTGGGACTGAACTTGATCTATTCCATAAATAAGTTTTCGATGAAGTTAAGAAAGGTGTGGTTAGATTAAGTGCCAAAGGTCTTACCTGAGGGAAATCACTGGATTTGAAAGCAGATGTAGGAGTCACAGCCGTAGTCCCCTCACCAAAAGATTGTGAGGTAGGATCCACAGAGGTCGAAGCCAATGGAATGGGAGTAACAGGGGTGTAGGAGCTACTTCCAGCTTTCAAGACGGGGCCCTTAACATATTCAAAAGCTCCTTCAGGGGAGGATTCACTTCAATAACTCCCGTCTTCAGAGGTCTTGGTCACCATCCCCTTCTGGTTTAATAGAGACTCTCTGTTTACCACCTGATTCGAGTCTTTTTGGATGGAATTGTCCTATCCTAGGTCAGGTCAAATAGAGCTTTATTAGAATTTAAAATTATAGCCAAGGAAAGATGTCCAATTTGACACCGAATTAGGTTAGGATAATGAAGCTTAGCTAAGTGTCCGCAGTCCGACTTGCTAGGCTCTCCTTACAAGTCAGAACGTATACCGGAACAGGTATTAGGAAAAACCCACTATTTAGCGACATTGAAGATGAGGAAATTTCGTAAGTAGTGGTTTGCTTTAGTGCCTTTTCTTAAGTTAGCCTTGAAGTGATGCTTTAAGAAGGAGAATGACTAATAGCTGCTGCTAAGCCTTTCCACTCTCAATACCAACTACCAATGGGCAAGATCTTTTTCTAGGAATACAAAATTCATTCTCGTAGATCGGGGATCTTTCTGTACTTATAGCATTTATTTGAATTCAAACAATCAGGATTGATTGCCTGCTATTCCTCACATTGGTAAAGGAAGAGAAGAAGATTCAGCGCATGCAGACGATTTGGCGCATTCCTTTTATGCCGGGCTCGAACTCTTCTGTGCTCTCTCTCTTCTTTCTATGCAACTTGCATAGTCTCAAACTTATTTCTCAAAGGCAAATGGTAAAAGATCTGCCTGCCATTGGAGAATGCAGTGGAGTGTGTGAAGGGTGTCAACTTTTCAAGATGGCTAGAAAATCCTTACCATCTGCCATCTGGCACAGCCAGGAGAGCTTCACATAAGCTGGAACTGGTGCATACTGACGTCTGTGGTCCCATGAGGACTCCCTCTCTTGACAACAGCAAGTACTTCATCCTATTTATTGATAACTTGTCAAGAATGACTTGGGTGTACTTCTTGAAAGAAAGATCTGAAGTTTTCAAAACAAAAATGAAAGAAAAAACAGATCTGTTATGGAAATGGCTAGAGCTATGTTGCATGAAAAAGGCCTTCCTAACAAGCAGAAGCTGTCTATACGGCAGTGTATCTGCAGAATTGCCACTAAAGCAGGCAAAACTCTCTTTTCACTGAAACTAAGACGCTTAAACATAAGGTAGGTGCTTTCACTACGCTTTCGACATTCCCTTTCGCTTCCGGGAAAGCGCAGTGGTCAAAGTAAAGTAGTTCAAGTCAGTGCTTTCCTTCCGGTCTGTGAGTAGAGTGTGGCTAAGTCGATTTGGTTCTGGTATCCGATCAAAGGCCAACTGTCTTAGCCATAGCGATCTGGCTGGCCATATTCAGTAGCGTTCGCTGATCTTTTGGTTAGAAAGAAAATAATGGAAGCAGGTGTCGACTCACGTGAAGAGACATGGTTCAAGTACGTTGAGTGAAGAATTGGCTTTAGGAAGAAGAGAGCGATGGGGAATCTAGGACACTGGGAGGAGAAGATAGCCGAAAGGCTGAACGAAGAACTCGCAGTGAACCATTTCGAAGAAAATAGCTTCTGACTGGGCTGATGAATTCAGAGTTGGAAGAATGGAACTCTTGGATGGTAAGACAGGGCTTGGTGCAGCTGGGCTAACTGTGCTTAGTGAAGCGGAAGTTTCATATGCAAGTTCTATATTGATGTAATTACAGCATACTTCTTATCTTTTAGAAACCTCTATGTATATACTTCTATAGGACAAAAGTACACTACACATCATTTTCGGATTGGGTGGTTTGCAGAGCACCCTGGAGTTCGCTTCCCAAGATATGCAGTACTCGGTGATGATGTTCTCATCGCTGATACGTGTGTATCCCAAGTGTACGAGCAGGTACTCCTAAAGTTAGGAGTCACGATCTCAGCAAAAAAGTAGCGGATATCTCATTCCGGCTCAGCCGAGTTTGCTAAGCGGTTCCGAGTGAGAGGGTTGAGTGTGGACCCCAGTCCTATTTCAATTGCTAATCTTGTGAATAGCCATCACCTCTGTCTTGCTATCGCCCCACACTAAAAGTATCCAGTCAGTCTTGTCTTATATACGTATTTTATTTCATTTCGCAATGAAACTCTGCGTGGGCGCCTATCGGCCGAAATTGGATCTCTTAGGTTCGCTGCGCTTAGGATTAGGAGCTGGCTTGGAAGTCTTTAGAGTAGCGATGTTTTAAACTTTTCTCCACTGGTTCTCCTACTCGTATGGTTGGCCTATAGGCTCTCTCGACTCACTGGTTCGCCTAAAGGTTCAGAAATGGGCATTGAGGGAAGGCTATTGCCATTGATTTTCCGGCCTATAGCTTACTGAAAATATCGTAAAGAAGGGGCTAAAGTGGCTCTAGAGCAGTCATTGAATTCAGTTGAAATCCGAGAGAAACGCACCTCGAAGTCTGAGTCTGTATTGGGCCTTCCTTTTATTTGCCTTGCCTAATTTGTTTTTGGCTT